ATAAAACAATAATTTGAATCTAAAATTGAAATGATTAAAATGAAATCATAAGAAGGAATATGTACGCTACCCACTTGATTTCCATGGGATTGTAGTTCAATTGGTCAGAGCACCGCCCTGTCAAGGCGGAAGCTGCGGGTTCGAGCCCCGTCAGTCCCGGCGGATTCAATAAAAAAAAAGACATAAACTCCCCTTTTTGTTTCTGGGCAAGGGGATAAAAATTGTTTCATTTATCTTTTTGTTTTATTTTTCTTTTTTCATAAAGGAAAAGAAGGGGTATTTCGATTATTTTAATTAGCACCGATTGATGGTAGAGAGACATATCTAAATTAATTATAATTATTGAGAGCATTCAACATTTCAAGAAAGAAATACTCTACGGGGTTTCCGCTTTTTGTCAACTGATCTCCGTGTAGGAAAATGGAATAGGATAGCGTATAATACATTTGCCAAGAGTACCTATATATACTTTTCTTTCTATGAAGTCAAGGAATTAAAAATAGTTCCAACAAGGAAAGAGGATATTAAAAAAAAAGATAAAATGAGTTTTCCCTAATAAATATGCTCTTTTTAAAGAAAAGATTAGAGTCGATGTCGAAGAAAAAACTCGTAAGAAAAATTAACTAGTTAATTTTTCTGAATATTGTCGTTTTTTTACTGGAACTTCTCACATTCCCTTTCTTTGTTTTCCAAAAAGATGATAGACCCTTCAATTTTTTTTAAAAGTTCAAATTGAACTTCGTACTTGTTTTCTCTATTTTATTTCTATTGTTTATTTAAGGTTCTTTATAAACTATTTTTGTAAACAATTGAAGTAGAAAAGGTTTTTTTGATGATACTTCATCCGATGATTGTACAAGGAAAGTAAACTACTAGGTTGTAGAAAAGAAAGCGGGTAAAAAGAATCATAAATAAATATTTTTTGATTGGATCAGGACTCTCATTATGTATTCGGTGTGGATAAAAGATCTTCCTATGTTATACTATTAAATTCTTGACGATGAATTGATTTTATAGCTCCGATATTGTTATTCATGATATTTATTTCATTCGATATCATCGAAATCTAATTCATCTGAGTGAGTTTACAAGCGAAAGATTTCTCATCTCTATGGGATTAAATCCCGAGATATTCAAAAGAAAAAAATAATAATAAACGATTAAATTATGGAAGTCAATATTCTTGCATTTATTGCTACTGCACTCTTCATTCTTGTTCCTACTGCTTTTTTGCTTATAATTTACGTAAAAACGGTTAGTCAAAATAATTAATTTGAATACAATTTTACTATGAATGAAAAAAAAAAAAGGATTTCACTTTATCGTCTTAAATGAAAGGAATGGATTATACTCAGTAGTAGTATTATAAGGGGCCCGCTAGTATGGTAGAAAGAGATCTCTTTCTACCATACTAGCCATTATGGTTATTGTAATGTATAAAAATACAAGTGAAATATCTTAATATAAAGGAATCCACCTATATCTCTCTTTTTCTTTATAAACGTCAATATAAATTAAATAGAAATAGAATATGAACTGTATGTACATACTTTCTCAATTTCATTTGTTTGTTTGATCCATTTAATACAGATAATCCCAATTCGATGGAAGCTTCTTCAGATTTCTAAAGGGGTTACCCCATGAATGGTTAACCGTGTAAACCCTGATATAAAAATCGAAAATGAGTCAATAAAACATAAATCCAATTTCTAAAAAAAAATCTTAAAAAAAATTGCCGAACGGTCTAGAAACCTAAAACAATTGATACAGATTGATAGAGTTTTATTATTACCGCAATTAGAAGTACTTCTAGAGTCCACTTCTTCCCCACACTACGAGAGACAGGGAAAATGTAAAAACTACCATTAAAGCAGCCCATGCGAGACTTACTATATCCATGTGAATTCTGTCCCCTATTTCTATGAATATGAAGAAACTATTCCATTATTGTTCACTAATAATAGTGAAATCACTGGTGCAGAGTCAAAAAAAAGGGAGAGATATTTGGTCACCATTGATGAACTACTCACAAAAATCCACTTATCTTATAATGAGTTATTCTTAATTATAGAATTTATAGTAGAATCGACAAGATGTAAACACAAGCAAACGGACACTTTTCAAAGTATCCAAGGAATCTGACTCACATGTAGAAAGAATAAGACTTTTTCTTTCTTTCATTGTTTTTTCTTTTTTTTTTTTTGGAAGTAAGAAGTAAAATGAAAGGCAATTCTTCATCTAATCTAATATTGATTGAATGTCTGAGCATTCCGAGACTTTCATGAGTCTGTATCCAAAGTATCTTAGGTCCTTTCCAAAACTATTAATTTAATTCCTTCCGCGGCTATCTAATCTAATTGAAGACTCAGTAAGTAGAACTAAATTAGTAGTGGCAAGTAAAGATTTACGGATTTCCCTCCACTACTTTAAGTTTTCCTTGAATCTGATAGGCAAAACTTTAGGTTAGAGAATAGAAGCCAGGGGCTTATGATAACGAAAA